CCTTCAAAATCCAAAGTTCACTGAGTGAGAACCATTGTATCATCACTTATTCAATCAAAAAAATAGCTATAATGACTAAAAACAGAAAATACAAAGAAACGTTTGTCCTTTGATCCAAATTAAGAGTTTAAAAGCAGAAAAATATTTTGATTTATATAAAGTTTATAAGATAGAACGTAAAGAAGTCCGGCTACGAGGTCTGAGTATTAAGTATGAATCATAGTTCGAATACTTTGTGATCTATTTGATCTATTTCGTGCTCCAGATACTCGAATGAATATCCGACGAAGTAAAACCATCTTGATAAAGATGACAGACCCCATTCTCTGTACTATCCATAGGGTCAATTCTAACAAGTCACACACTCATATTCCGGAAATATACAATGCATAAAAAAAATTTTCGCGGTCGAACTACCAAAGGAGAATAGGCTAAAATTTTTAGACCTACATACTTTACTTTTTTGTATCGAGCTAAAAGCTAGGACTTCAAGATTCTTCTGAGTCTAATTCACTGAAATTCCATCCAGTAGAACAGAAGAATTATAAATCTCCAAAATAATAGATAGGAATACCGCAAATAGAGCCATTGCAACACCCATCAAAGGCGTCGTTCCCCATCCAGGAGCTACTTTACCATATTCGGAATTCAATGGTTTCAATAACTTCCCTACAGTAGTGCTTCTTGGACCAGATCTAGAACTATCCTCAACAGTTTGTGTAGCCATAAATCTTATTTTGTATTCATTACGATCTGTTGACTTTGTATACCATTCCGTTGTAAATAAACGATCTTAGCATAGATCCATTGTGGTCTTTCAATTCTATAATAATGGAAACAGCAACCCTAGTCGCCATCTTTATATCTGGGTTACTTGTAAGTTTTACTGGGTATGCTCTATATACTGCCTTTGGGCAACCCTCTCAACAACTAAGAGATCCATTCGAGGAACACGGGGACTAGTTGACGTAATCAGCCTCCAAATAGTTGGAGGCTGATTACGTCAATGAAGATAATGAAAAATTATTTCATTTTTTAGTTGAAATTTTAGGTGGTTCCCGAAAAAAAATAGCGAAAAAAATTATCCCTAAAGTGGATACTAAGAGAAATGTATAAACCAATGCTTCCATAAATTTGATCGTGGTTTACAATTATAGCTTTCATACCTGTTTTGTTTATCCCTCTGGATAAAGAAAGAAAGAAAAAGAGTCAAAGAAACTAAATAAAGATTCCTAAGGTACCCTACCCATTAAATAAAATCGCAAACAGAAACTAGAAGAAAAAAAGCAATGTTGCATCAGACTGCTTGTCTTTTTGTAGTTGGATCTCCAAGTTTTTGGAATGCCCCAAATTCCACTTGAGCATCCAAATCTGGATCAATACCAGCAAAAACATCTCTGAAGAGGGTTCTAGCACCATGCCAAATGTGTCCAAAGAAGAAAAGTAGAGCAAACGAAGCATGTCCAAAAGTAAACCAACCTCGTGGACTGCTACGAAAAACACCATCGGATTTCAAAGTAGCACGATCTAATTCAAAAATCTCACCCAATTGAGCTCGTCTAGCATATTTTTTAACAGTTGCGGGATCACTATAACTCACTCCATTGAGTTCACCACCATAAAACTCAACAGTTACACCTACTTGTTCGACACTATATTTTGATTCTGCCCTTCGAAATGGGACGTCGGCTCTAACAATTCCGTCTCCGTCTACCAAAACAACCGGAAATGTTTCAAAAAAAGTAGGCATACGGCGTACAAAAAGTTCACGCCCTTCTTTATTTCTAAAGACGGGGTGTCCTAACCATCCAACAGCTATTCCATCCCCATTGTCCATTGAACCCGCTCGGAATAACCCTCCTTTTGCTGGATTATTACCAATATAATCATAAAAAGCTAATTTTTCAGGAATTTTAGCCCAAGCTTCTGATAAACTTTGATTTTCAGCCAGTCCAGCACTAACTCTTCGATATATTTCTTGTTGAAAGTATCCCTGATCCCATTGATAACGAGTAGGACCAAACAATTCGATGGGAGTAGTTGCAGAACCATACCACATAGTTCCAGCAACAACAAAAGCTGCAAAAAAGACAGCAGCAATACTACTGGAAAGGACGGTTTCAATATTGCCCATACGTAATCCTTTGTATAGACGTTGAGGCGGACGAACACTAAGATGAAATAGGCCCGCTAATATACCCAACGTCCCTGCTGCAATATGATGAGAGGCTATTCCTCCCGGAACAAAAGAGTCAAAACCCTCCACGCCCCACGCCGGGTTTACGGGTTGGACCTTTCCGGTTAGTCCATAAGGGTCGGATACCCATATTCCAGGACCGTATAATCCTGTTACATGAAATGCGCCAAAACCAAAGCAAGCCACTCCTGAAAGAAATAAATGAATTCCAAAAATCTTGGGCAAATCCAAAGAAGGTTTTCCTGTACGTTCATCACAAAAAATTTCTAGATCCCAATATACCCAATGCCAAATAGCTGCCAAGAAGCACAAGCCAGAAAACACGATATGTGCTCCGGCTACCCCTTCGTAACTCCAAAGACCCGGATTCGTTATAGTCCCTCCTGTAATATTCCAACCGCCCCACGAATTGGTTATTCCTAAACGAGTCATGAAAGGTATAACGAACATACCTTGTCTCCACATTGGATCAAGAACGGGGTCGGAGGGATCAAAAACAGCTAATTCATATAGAGCCATCGAACCGGCCCAACCAGCAACCAGAGCAGTATGCATTATATGAACAGAAAGCAAACGACCGGGATCATTCAATACAACAGTATGAACACGATACCAAGGCAAACCCATGGAAATACCCCTTTATCAAGGAAAAATAGACACTATGTAACTTTATTGCATTGGAAAAAACTATGCTACGGACCCCCCCCTTTTTTAGGTAATTATTTCGGAGAAAGGATTAATATTTGTTCTATTCTGTTAGTAATAATGGAACAATTCGGATTCATAGGAAAAAAGGGAAGCGGATCTATTCTATATCCGATAAGTACCAATACGCAATGGGGGTGAATTCTATTTCATATGAACCAAGATAGCTATTGTTGTTCATCATTCAGAAGCCCGTTCGTAAAAAATTTCCTTTATTTTTATTCATTCTCTCTTACTTTACTTTTATTTTCTATTTTAGCTTATTCAACTTATGTATTAAATATTATTAATTTCATAAAGTAGGAAAAAAGGATAATAGTATTAAAAAACGAAACCCCAGTCTTACGTTTCCACATCAAAGTGAAATAGAGAACTTCATTCTCTTTTTTTTTCATTTCATGCCTATTGGCGTTCCAAAAGTACCTTTTCGAAGTCCTGGAGAAGGAGATACATCTTGGGTTGACATATAGTGCGACTTGTCAGATATATTGGGCTATATGGGATTTCCCCATTTTCTCCCTCGATCGAGATATCCTCTGTTTCGCCCAAAAAGATTGATTGAATTATCAAAAATTTGTAACGCGAAGCGCAAAAAATAAAGTGGAATTAAATGCAGGGAGTATTTAGATTGATATTAGATTATCAAAACTTTTTTATGGTTTACGTGATCGGACTAATAAAATGAAGTATCCAGGCTCCGTTTAGCAAAAACCCAATTGATAATTAATATATAATATTTTTATAATTACTACTTATATGATATCCAAAATTATGATAAAAAATTCTATTCAAAAATAAAAAAAATTGAAACAGGGTGATCTAAAACTGTTGCTCAAATCAAATAATATAATTAAAAATTTGTTGACTATTTGACAGAAGACATGTGAAAGAAATGAATTGAAAAAAAAAATGGGAGTAGTAAAAAAAGACGCGGTATTTGGTTCATTTGTCCTATATGTGCAAATCAAAATCGGGAAAATTTTTCCTTTTACTCGGGGTAGAGCATAAACCTAAAAAATGGAATAAAAAAAGGAAGAAGCCCATTCAGGAACAAGAAAAAACCATCGCCATTTCAACTGAATCTCGATGAAAAAAAAATATCAATGAATCAAGTTAGTCTGACAGGCTTAATCAATCGTTTTATTATTAGATTTTAATATCTAATAAAAGGGGCCAAAACTTCTTTTTTCTTTGACTTTTGGGAGCAAGCCCTTCCGTTATAAGTTAGAAAAAAACCTTCTATGCAAAAAAAAGGGGGTTGGAATCGACACATTGATTTTTTCACAATTTTTGTTGAACCGTATGCATCAAAAGGTGCCTGTACGGCTCCTAAGGAATAAAATTTTATCCTAATCAACCGACTTTATCGAGAAAGATTATTTTTTTTAGGCCAAGAGGTTGATACCGAAATCTCGAATCAACTTATTAGTCTTATGATATATCTCAGTATAGAAAAGGATACCAAAGATCTTTATTTGTTTATAAACTCTCCTGGTGGATGGGTAATATCTGGAATGGCTATTTATGATACTATGCAATTTGTGCGACCCGATGTACAGACAATATGCATGGGATTGGCCGCTTCAATAGCATCCTTTATCCTAGTCGGGGGAGCAATTACCAAACGTATAGCATTCCCTCACGCTTGGCGCCAATGAGTTTTTTTATTTTCGATAAAAAAATACTATGCCTTCGCCATCGGAAATATGAATTAGTTAAGTAATAATAGCATGGCACTTCGAATTCGATATGAAATTTTTTAGATTAAAAAAAATGAGATTATATATTGAAAGAGTAGTATGAGATAAAGAAGGGGTATTTCAAATGATATCTTACCTATTCGGACACATCTCAGCGTCACAAACTTTGTTTTCACACCGGAAGCTTATTTACAAAATTTATATTAAAAAAAAAAGACACTTTGGGATTGCTGAATCATAGACGAATCAAAAAAATGATATATAAAGCAACGGAACCATCATAGTATTTTTTTAACTCCTATAAAAAAGAAGGATGGTAATTGGATGATTTCTGGATCTGCGTATAATACAACCTATATTTTGTTTTCTTTCGCCAAAAGGAAAGGTCAAAAAAGTAAGTAAATTCCATTGTGGAGCCGTATGCAATGCACAAAAAAAGCCTGTACGGTTATTCAATTTTCTCTTTTTTTTGGTTATCTCGCCTCATTTTGCAAAATAGAAGAACCTTTTCTATTATATCATCAGGGTAATGATCCATCAACCCGCTAGTTCGTTTTATGAGGCACAAACGGGAGAATTTATCTTGGAAGCGGAAGAACTACTAAAACTTCGCGAAACCATCACAAGGGTTTATGTACAAAGAACGGGCAAACCTATCTGGGTTGTATCCGAAGACATGGAAAGGGATGTTTTTATGTCAGCAACAGAAGCCCAAGCTCATGGAATTGTTGATCTTGTAGCGGTTCAATAAAAAATAGGAGCGATTTCATGCAAATCTACAATTTCTAATTTTATATCTTTTTAGATTAAAGGTTTAGTTTCATATTCTCTTCAATATTAAAAAAAATATATTGAAGAGAATCTTGAAGAGAAGTAATTCCGAATTAGCCGGTTAGAACTAATCTAAACCAGCCCATTATTTATATGATTCCGTATGCCAACCATTAAACAACTTATTAGAAATACAAGACAGCCAATCCGAAATGTCACGAAATCCCCAGCGCTTCGGGGATGCCCTCAGCGACGAGGAACATGTACTCGGGTGTATGTGCGACTCGTTTAGATCATAGACTGAGACACAAAAAGGAAATTTGAAATATCAAGGATCAGTACCTGTGAATAAAATAGAATGGAGGAACTCGATTCATTATTTCAAAAAGATAGATCGTTCATATCTTCTATTGTGTCTGAAACTTATGGTTTACATTGGTGCAAATCCAATCAACTCCATTTTTTAGAAAACCCCCAATGATAACAAATGGTTATCCATTAAGCGGGGGAAATTCCATTTTTTATTAAAAAGATTCCACTCTTGAAAGAAAAGAACGGACTAACAGGGTAAACGACCAAATCAATTTTAAAAATGAAATACCGTTACTGTATAAAGTGGATCTCATTGTGAAAGACCTATTACTGGAATATTCATGGGGTAGAGCCAAAGAATGTGAATTGTACAAGTTACCAATAGTATTGATTAATTAAAAGAAGGAGCTCCGGTGTATAGAGAGGACCTCACCGTTTTAGAAGTAACCATAGAAACGATGGAACCCACTATTTATCCATTTCTATTTACTACTTTTTGTAGTTATTCTATTTTTTTATATCAAGCATCAAGGCAATTTATCCTTTCAAAGCAAAGGAAAATACCTAGCAAAAAATAGTGGTGGGGAAGGTTAGAGTAGCAAAAGCCATTGGAATTTTTTTTATACATTGGAATAATTCGTTTGGTTATTAATAGACTAGTAAAGGGGAAAAGAATAACTAAAAAAAGAATTAGTTATTCATCAAAGTTTGATTTATTCAATGACTAGAATTAAACGCGGATATATAGCTCGGAGGCGTAGAACAAAACTTCGTTTATTTGCATCAAGCTTTCGAGGGGCTCATTCACGACTTACACGAACTATGACTCAACAGAGAATAAGAACTTTAGTTTCGGCTCATCGGGATAGGGGTAAACGAAAAAGAGATTTTCGCCGTTTATGGATCACTCGAATAAATGCCGTAATTCACGAAATGGGGGTATTCTATAGTTATAACCGATTCATACACAATCTGTACAAGAAGCAATTACTTCTTAATCGGAAAATACTTGCACAAATAGCTCTATTAAATAGGAGTTGTCTTTATACGATTTCGAATGAGATAAAAAAATAAGGGGGTTGGAAGAAATCCACTAAAATATTTGAAATAGAGTTCTAAGGAGAATGAGCTCGGGGAAGGTAGAGTAGAAATTAGTATTATAAAAAAAAGTCGTCAAAACAAAACGAGAGTATATAGTCGCTAAAAAAAGATTGATTCTTTTTCTTTTCGACGATTCTTTTCTTTTTTTTTTTATGACAGACACAGACGTAACAATCAATTTTTGATTCTTGATTGGATTTTTCGAACAAAATATTAATCTCTTTTTTAATTCCTTCCGATTGGAATTGTTATTCAATTGAAGAATAAGTCTATTTTTTTCTGGTTCTAAGGCTAGTAGTTCTAGGGGTCGACTCACTTCTTTCAAATTGTTTCTGATTATTAAGAAAAGGTAACAAAGATAAAATACGAGCTTGTTTTATAGCAATAGTGATTAATCGTTGTTGTTTTAAAGTCACTCTATTCACCCGTCTAGATAATATTTTTCCTTGTTCACTAATAAATCGACTAATTAAACTCATGTTTCTATAATCAATTCGATCCCCCGATTGGATCGGGGGCAAACGCCTACGAAAAGATCGCTTGGATTTAGTAAAAAGTCGCTTAGATTTATTCATAATTTTTTGATTCCTTATCTCTAAAATCCTATTTTGATCGGATCAAAATAAAAACGATTTCTATTTCTATATAGGATAGCGTTTCTATATAGAATTAAGAATATAGGATTAAATTTCTTTCTAGTGATTTATTTGTTTATATTTATATATATGTAATAATATATAGATAATATAGATTTCCTGTTCTTAAAATAAAAATTGACATACAAGCACTCAATTTGATCTATTTCTTGATTTCCCCGTGAATTGTATGTTTATAACAATAGGGACAGAATTTTCTCAATTCCAATCGACTAGGGGTGTTATGCCGATTCTTTTGAGTACTATATCTGGAAATTCCCGCGGATTCTTTCTTAATATCATTTCGAACACAACTGGTACATTCCAAAATAATTGTTACTCGAACATCTTTACCCTTGCCCATGAAACCTCCTTTGGATTTATGATTCACCCCAATCTTCTATTTTCATTTTAGGATCCAGAAAGAACAAGAACCAAAAAAATAGAAGCTGTTAACTAAAAAAAAATTCTGAAATATTTCGTTGCAATGAATATTAATTAGTAATTAAATAAAAATCAAATAATAAGCAATACAATGATTTTGTGAAAACTATATTTAAAATCTTTGTACAGTATTTTTTTTAAGTATCTCATAGGATACTCTTTCCCTAGCAACACTTTTTTTTTCGTTCTATTACTAATACTAAATACTAATTTAATTGGATCCTGAACCCTCATTTTTATGACCTTTCGCCCCCCCACTTTTTCTAATTTTTTTTAGAATGAATTAGAAAAAAAGGGGGGGTTAGTCCCCGATCGTTGATTGTATCTCTAAAATTTTTCACCCCTTTCTGATGTTAATAACTAGAATCAAAAAAAGGGAAATGTTAATGCATCCGGAAATAAACGATTAATCTCTATTAATAAACCTGCTAACGAAACGAACCATAGAGTACTTAGTACCGGTGCTACGGAAAGATATGTTTTTAGATCTCGCATTTGAAACCCTCCTTCTTTATTGTATTACATTATATATAGTAATATATATAACTACAGATGTACATGTAGTTAAGAAGTTCTTGTATTTGTATACGTAACTTCCGCCCCCCCCCACTTTCAAATTTAGAATTGAAATATTGTCCACTAGAACGATCGTATAGATTCCATTTTAAAATGGAAACGCCTATTTATGTAAAATTCACAGAATTTTCGTAAAAAAAAGTCATTTTTTTTTTATTATATGCTTGTTATCTGATATGAGAAAAAAAGAAGAAATGAATTTGATATACCAATAAAAAAAGAAGAAGGATGTGGAAAACAAGACAGGAATTCTCTACAATGACACTGTAAAGCAATTGAAAGGGATGTAGCGCAGCTTGGTAGCGCGTTTGTTTTGGGTACAAAATGTCACGGGTTCAAATCCTGTCATCCCTACCTATTACTGCTCTTCTGAGCAGTAACGAGGGATCTATTGTAGATCTATCTTTAAGGACATACATATAATTCTGAAATTTATGATATACTATGATATAGTATATACGTACAAAATAGATTCGGGTTAAAGAATGTCCTCTTTCTAGCCTTTTCGTTTTTTAGAAAAAACAAGAAAAACGCTCTTAGTTCAGTTCGGTAGAACGTGGGTCTCCAAAACCCAATGTCGTAGGTTCAAATCCTACAGAGCGTGATTTCACTCTTGTTTATTAGATTGTGTCAAAATTCCACTGTTCGCAAATCATTGAGCAGCAATCTGAATTAGACCTCTCGCATATGAAAGCAAGAAGGAGGTCAGTCAAAAAAAAGAGATGTTAATTAATCAAAAGTCCAACTGATCACCACGTCTGTATTGTAAATAAGCAGTTACGAATAATCCAGCCAAAGTAATAGGAATTAGACCTAAGACGATTCCAAATAAAAAAACTTCAATCATTTCAATTTTCTTTTGTTTTCATTTTTGAAAGGGAGAAAAGAGAGGTACTATCTATTCCTAGCTCTTAATCTGTATTGCCGATGAATCTCAATGACCAAAATTGGGTAATTAACACGGTAAGGAACTATCGAACATACGAAATACCACCGAAATCCTTTTTTATAAAAAAATCTTCATTCAATTAATTTCAAATAAGTCGTATTTTGCTTAGACCAATAAATATAACTGAGGTTATAGTTAAAGCTGCTAGTAGAAAACCGAAATAACTAGTTATAGTAGGCATGAAGGGACTCAATAAAATATGTTTTTTTATACATATGTTTCTAAAGTACTTCCCTAAGTTTCAATTTAAAATTTTTTTAAAGAAATAGAGAAAGATAACTAGTTCCAAGAATCAAAAAAATTCAATTGAAAATTTGTGAATTATCAATCATTATAGGTGGTATGAACAAAAATAGAGAAAGATAAAAAGAACTCAATTCATCGTCTTTGGCATCTGCACCATCTCAGGATTCAGAATTCACGTAACTGATTCATTGAAAAACTCTTTAAGAAATTAATCATAAAAAAAAGAATACATAAAAAAAAAATAACTCTATTATCTAACTTCAGTCAAAACATATAACTTTTTTTGAATGAATATGTAACAATTTGAAAATAAGTTGTTTGATTATTTTTTTTTTAAGTGACCTTAGAACCGAGAATACGCCCC